TAATACGTTACAAAATTTCATTTTATCCAACGATCCAATCAGAAGACTAATTGGAACTAATGTATCAATCTTCTTCATAGCATTATCCATTAGAAACGAATTTTCTAGCATTTGACTCCGTACTACTGAAAGATTTATTTGCATACTTGAAAGATAGCCCAAAAAGCTGAAGGAATGTTTGCATAATTGGTTTATATACATCCTTCCTGGTTGAGACCACACATAAAAATGACATTGCCATAAAAGGACAAGGTAATATTTCCATTTATTCATGAAAAGAGGCGTATCCTTTGAAGCCAGAATTGATTTTCCTTGATATCTAACATAATGCATGAAGAGATCCTCGAGGAACCATAAGCTAGTCGGAGAATCATTAGCAAAGACTTCTTCTACGGGATGTTTTATTTTTCCATAGAAATATATTCGCTCAAAAAAACCCCCAGAAGATGTTAATCGTAAATGAGAAGATTGGTTACGTAGAAAGAGTAAGATAGATTCGTATTCGCAAACATGAGAATTATATAGGAACAAGAATAATCTTGGATTACTTTTTGAAAAAATAGAAATATATTTATTTGGAATAATAAGAGTATTCCAATTATAATAGTCGTGAAGAAAAAACCGTAATAAATGCAAAGAGGAGGCATCTTTTACCCAGTAGCGAAGGGTTTGAACTAAGATTTCCAGATGAATCGGGTAGGGTATTAATACATCTGATACATAATTTAACTGTGAGAATTTGTCCTCTAAAAAAGGAAATATTGAATGAATTGATCGTAAATTATAATATTTTACGATTTCTGTCCCCTTTAAGGAAGATACTAATCGTAGGGAAAATGGAATTTCCACAATGACTGCAAATCCCTCTGATATCATTTGAGAATACAAATTCTTATTGTACCCAAAAAGTTGATTTTGGTTCGAATCGTTAGCGGAAATAATAAAATGATTCTGTTGATACATTCGAGAAATTAAACGTTTTACAATTAGTAAACTAGATTTATTGTCATAACCTACATTTTCCAACAAATTCGATCTATTTAAACCAAGATCATGAGCAAATACATAAATATACTCCCGAAAGATAAGTGGGTATAGGAGGTCATGTTTCCAAGATCTATCTAGTTCTAAATATCCTTGAAATTCCGCCATTTAAGATTAGATTTGAACCGAAAATAGGATGGGCTTTATTGGGTTATCAAATGATACATAGTACGATACAGTTAAAACAAGGTATGATATTAAGAAAAAAGATCGATACCTCGAAAAAGGTAAGACTCATCAACGGACTCTCTATCCTCTCTTTTTGCACCTAATTGGTTTAGGTTCATTCTAGGATAAAAAAATGTTTAGAAATCCTTTATTTTTGCAATCCAATCGCTCTTTTGATTTTGAAAAAAAAAATCTCTTTATCAATATACTGCCTTCTTCTACACATTTATCTCCACCACATAATGGAAATGGAGATAGCTAATAGTTAGGATTCATAAAACATTGATTGATAATACACTCATGGGAAAAGCCTTTCCCGCGTCAAGCACTAATCTATTTTTAACGTTTAATTAGATCGGGTAATTATTCAAAAATTAAGAACAGGAGCTCGTTACTTTTTGTTTCCCTATAATTGGAACCTATCGTATAGTAAGGCTCTATCCATTTATTTACTCGACACAACTTTAAATTTAGTTTTTATTTCTTTGCTTTTTAAATGGATTTTGTTCTGCGCCAAGAATTCAAACAATTTACACAAGGTTTTGGACCTATACGGTAAGAATGAAATATTTTTAGAATTCTCTATTGATACGACATGCTGCTTTTTCCATTCATTCCTTTCAGGATCAGTCGCGGTCTTACAAACTCTACCGATGGTATAGACGAATCCGTTGCTTCATACAAATGTGTAAAAGATGCTAGCCGCACTTAAAAGCCGAGTACTCTACCGTTGAGTTAGCAACCCGAACTAAAATAAAATAATTAGAATGTATAGATACAATCGGAATCCCAATAAATAAAGAGGTTGAATAGTACGGCTAAATCAAAACATTTAAATTTTAAAAAGGCAAAACAAAAATCTAAAAATTCATAATCAATTATGAACATAAGAAAAATGAACAGATCCGACGAAAATAAAAATATTTGTAGACCAACTCTTGTCTCTTATGTTATCCATTATTCTACTTTAATATCTTATTATACTTTAAAATAGAATTATAATATTCTATTTTAATTATTTATTATTTTAATAAAAAAAAAAAAGACTTCTTCTATCACACCAAATCAAATGAACCCTTTATTTGAATGAAATAAAATCAAATCTATGGGGCGGAGATAAATAGATTCATTTATTCATGATCGGATTATATTTATTTGATACACTGTTGTCAATATGAATGTTGAGAAAAGAATACAATGGAGAAATAGAAAAAAAGATTCTAAATTGAAATTATTATTTCAATTTTCATTTAATTAAATTTTTCAATTTATTAAAAAATGAAAAAAAAAACTAAGAATTTATGTTGGATTGGCACTACATATATAATCGACATATATACAAAAAAGTGTAGACGTATGAATAAATTAAAAAAGAAGTCTAAAAATCCCGGGTTTATTGAATTAATATCAATCAATATAAGTATCAATATTAAGTAAAAGTAAAAAAAGCAAGCTTAACCTTTTTTTTTTGTTCATCGAATTCCAATGAAAAATGAAAAACACCCATTGACATGACAATAATATCAAAAATTTAAGACTGTTTATTCTCTCGATATTTTTCTATCTATTACATCAATAAAAAAAAATTTTATCGTTATAAAAGACGACATTCTATAGTAGCAAAAATATATTAAATATGATATAAATTGAAAAGGAGAAAAAATAGCAAAGAAAAGATTATACAAAACTCTATACAAATTATTCACACCTTACCTTCTTTAATTTATATATATATATTTCATTAATTGAATTTTGTTTGGTGATTAAGGCGAAGTTCCATAAAAACCCCCGCCTTCTTTGAAATATCATGAACAGTTCCTGTAGGCTGAGCGCCTTTTTCAAGGAAATATAGAATAACAGGAACGTTTAAATAGGTTTGATTCTTTATCGGATCATAAAAACCCACTTTCCGAAGAGCTCTTCCTTCTCTTCGGGATCGAACATCAATTGCAACAATTCGATAAATAGCTCATTGGGATAGATGTAGAGACCCCCCCGAGAAACGTATAAGAAGTTTTCTCCTCGTACGGCTCAAGAAAATTCAAGTTATGTTTATGTATAGAATTATAATGTCAAATAGATCCATAAAACCATCAAATCAATTAGACCAAGAAGTCTCTTTCTTTATCATATGATTTAAATACTTGTTTTTGTTTCTTATTCTTTTTCTTTCCCCAACAAAAAAAAAATTCTTCGTATTTGGAATTTGCACTCTCATAACTCAAGTTGTATAACTCGCAAAGAAAACCTTTTAAACATTTCATTTATTGAGCGGTCTCTAATCCCTTTTTTATATGTATATGTCTCCTTTCGAATTTATTTTGATTCTTCATCTTAATCTAGTTCTAGTTGTTGAGACACTTGAAAACGGTATTTCCTTGTTCTAGGATCCTTTATCTTTGCCTTGAATCATTGGGTTTAGACATTACTTCGGTGATCTTTAATCGTTTCAAAATGGCAGCAACATACCATTTTTTGTGATTTCTTTCTATCAAAGAATCATACGAATGGTTGATTCCTGTATAATACACTTTTGATTTGAGCGAAAGGGTTTTACCAATTCCAAAAAATTTTACTTTTGAATTTGAAACTTGCTTGAATTGGATCCTTTAGATTTCTATATCAAAAATAGACTTACAAAGTTGTCTGAATTTATTAATTGATACTAACCCTAGATTCTTGCCTCCGAAAAACGAATCAATATGTTCTGCTCGAGCTCCATCATGTACGATATGATACGGTTTATATCACAACCCCCCCAAAAAAAAATGAGAGTTATAGTGAACAAACGATGTCGAGCCAAAAGCACTTTCATTCCTATATAATTCCTATATAATATAAAATGGTGGATGTAAGAATCCACAGCGGATCGTGTCCTTCAAGTCGCACGTTGCCTTCTACCACATCGTTTTAAACGAAGTTTTACCATAACATTCCTTTAGTTTGGAACCAGTATGTAATTAATTCCATTATGGAATTATGAATAGTCATTGGTTCGATCGATCCCTAGTAATCTATACTTTATCTTTTCCTTCTATATGAAATAGAGTTTCTGAAGAAGTCTAAGCAAAAATTCAATTTAACCCCAGAGACATATATACATATATTTCTAAATATTTATAAGTATTAAAATATATAAATCTATAATATTAGAAAATAAACTATAAACTAAATAATAGAAATTTAGAAATAAAAATAAAATTCAAATAAATAAGTTCTTTTTGAATCTGCATCTTCAAGTAACCTGCTAGTGATAGGATAAATTCACCAATTTCACACTTCTTCGAGTACTAAGAACTCCTAAGAAATCATCAATTTAATTGATTGAAATTTTTATCATTATTTGAATAAAATTTTATAGTAAGACCACATTGCATTTTATCATCATACGAGAGAGATAAATCCAGATTTGTATTAAACCATCAATGATTAAAAAAATAGATAAAAAAAAATACAATTTTTTTTTAATGAAATAGTGGATAAAGAATGATGTAAAGGAAGATTTAGGTTGTTATTTTTTTTCAATGAGTATGAAAAAAAAGAATTGAAATAAAAAACTATGGGATATCTGTATGTGTCAGATAGACTAAACTACTGTTACTGAAAGAAATTATAGCTATTCTATGTTCAATATTTAACATTTATAGATCACAAATAGATTCTATTACATCTGCGTGTTATTTGAACTCATTAAACTTGTGAAAAAGATATGATTCAGAGAAGATTCATTAAGAATAAGAATTAAATTTTTTCAATATTATACATATACAGAAGGTTGTTCAAAAAAGTAACCTTTATTCTGATATAATATATATCATATATATTCTATGATTTATATGGGTTAAGTATATGATACTATTATACTGTTTTGGATGTGTGGACGGATATGTTCTGGGACGGAAGGATTCGAACCTCCGAATAGCGGGACCAAAACCCGTTGCCTTACCACTTGGCCACGCCCCATTTATATTTGACACTAATAAACACTAATATTGTTATTGGTTGTTCGTCAACTTCAGTATAAATATCTATAAAAAAAATTAGATTATTGATAGAATTTTGATATGTGTAAATATAGAATTAAACTGATGAATTTATTGATCATTACATCTAATTCAATTAAAATATTGTATGAAAGTATGATTTATTCTATTCACTTTTGATTTGAGAGTTGAAGTTGAAGGAGTTTTGATTGGGCGAGTTCAAATCAAAGAAGTTTTTTTGGTCTATCTAATTTATTTTTATTCATTTTCCCTTATATCAATAACTCAACTTATTAATAACTCAATCAAAATAAATACAATTATCCTCAAGAACAAAATGTTTTTTATGCTTAATATATTTAGTTTGATTTGTATCTGTCTTAATTCTGTCCTTTATTCAAGTAGTTTTTTCGTCGCCAAATTGCCCGAGGCCTACGCTTTTTTAAATCCAATCGTAGATGTTATGCCAGTAATACCTGTGCTATTTTTTCTCTTAGCTTTTGTTTGGCAAGCTGCTGTAAGTTTTCGATGAGATTTTTAATACTGTCCTAGACAAATTCATGATTTATTCGAAAAAAAAATTTACCAATTGATAAGATCAGATAAGTCTTACAGTATGTGAACCCTCGATTCAAATATTGAAATTAGGGTATAGCCATAATAAGTCGGGATCACCACGTTTCATTTCCTTATTCTGACCTTTTTCCATTGCAAGACCTCTTGGAGTCTTCCCCAATTTGGGGTATGAAAGAAAATTTTTGGTAATGAAAAAATACAACTTTATATTAAATTAAAAATGAATTTTTTTTTTGAAAATTCTTTTCTAATCTCAAATCAAAAGAACTTTAGTTTATTTCTTAGTGTCAAAATAAAAATATAAAATAAACATAAACATAGTAGGGTATGCGGTATAAAATACAAATATACAAATGGAAAATCTATTCTCTTTTTTCCTAAAAAAATAATCTTGGAGATTGTGTAATGCTTACTCTAAAACTATTTGTTTACACGGTAGTGATATTCTTTGTCTCTCTATTCATCTTCGGATTCCTATCTAATGATCCAGGACGTAATCCTGGGCGTGAAGAATAAAAACTAAATTAAGATAAGGTTTTTTGTTCTTCTTACTCGATTTTGAAATGTTCTTAGTAGGATTTTATCTATTTCACATTTTTAACTATTAATTTGAACTATTAAATAAAATAACTTAAAAAAAAAAAAAAATCGCGAAAAATTCAAAATTTGAAAGGAAATAAAAAGAAAAAGAAAGTTATCGACGAAAACGGAAAGAGAGGGATTCGAACCCTCGGTACGAAAAACTCGTACAACGGATTAGCAATCCGACGCTTTAGTCCACTCAGCCATCTCTCCCCCAATTGAAAAAGGATAATTATTATGTTACATAAGTCAAAATAAGGCTTGAAAAAAGTCTTTTTTTTTTTTTTAGTTTATTTATATAGTTTATTTTTATTTTTATAAATAATATTTATAACTAAATAAAATAAAAAAAGCCCTCTTTGATTTTGTCCAAAGAAACCTTTTCTTTACACGGCTTGGCCTGGTCAGTACCTAGCTGAGCCGGGCCTCTTTTGTTCCAACGAAGCAAATTAAAATGATTTATTTAATTCGAAAACACAAATGCTTATTGTTGATATTGAAACAATCATAAGAAGTACTATCTCAATTCCTTTGATATAGAATCAAGATGTCAGTTCCTATCTAAATTTCTTAGCTTTATTTTTTATTTACTTTAATTTTATTATATTCCTTTTTTTTTCAGTAAAAAATAAGTAAAGTAAACGTAAATAAAAAAAAAAATAAGATAAGAAAACAAGGGAACTATGAATTTTTGAACAATGCATTTTTATGTTACGGCTTAAATAGTTTTGTCAACCTGTATCCGTCAAAAAACTCCAGCAAAAGACTTGGTATTTACTTATTTAAATGAGTTCTCCTTTCCTAATCTCATTAAGTCCTCTCGTTAACGCTCTAATTTGCATGATTCTTTTTTGATCCTATCTTTTTTTTTTGATTACGACAAAATCTCTTGTTCGACAAAAAGTCGATTTATATACAATAATCCCATTGTAGCGGGTATAGTTTAGTGGTAAAAGTGTGATTCGTTCTATTAATCCCTTAATAGTTAAAGGGTCCCTCGGTTTGATTAATATCCCATTCCGATCAAAAACTTTATCTCGTAAAAAGGATTTAAGCCTTTACCTCTCAATGAAAAATTCGAGGAAGAATATACATTCTCGTGATTTGTATCCAAGAGTCAATTAGAAATTGAAAAATTGGATATTGG